CTAGTGGTCGGCGCATCAAACACCACTGAACTTGCTTCACACCAATGGAAGCTGTCAAGCCTGCTGAAGAAGGGAGAGGATGTGCTTAAAGAATCAACTGCCAAAAGGGAATGAGTAAGCTAAGCAGGTCTTGAAATTGAAGAGATGAAAAGATTACTAGATTGATAGCAATGTTGAAGTTGGATCCCAAGTCTTGTAGTAATGATCTATACATAGAAGAATCCCACGTGTGATAACTGTGATCCTCGGGCCATTCCGATTTGCAGAAAGTCATTCCAAATTCAAAGGGCGATTACAACTGGACGAAAGTGAAAGCGATTACCACATTCTGTGTTAGTCCAACTAGATTCTATCCAAAAAAACGACTTGGCGATAGAGCAAAGAAGCGACCGGTTGCTAACAAGCAAGCACAGAAGGAAATTCCAGAAGGGTGCCAACGTAAATCATTTGAAATTCCTGGGAGGAGTCAGGAATGTTTTCCAAGAGCGTGAGCCATTCGACAAGGAGATTCTGAAATTGCGGAGGCTTGGTTCGATCAAGCTGCCGAATATTGGAAACAAGCTAACGCGCTTACTCCGGGTAATTCTATTGAAGCGCAGAATTGGTTGAAGATCACAAGGCGTTTCGAATAATCAAACTTTTTGAGTTTATTCGAAATTTATTAATTACTTTAAATTACTAGAATATTATTTAATATTATTTAGTTTAAGTTTCTAATTTTTTTGTATTTGTTATAACAGTCAAATAAAAGGATTCTTTATATAGGAAGAACCAATCACAAAATTTCATTATATCCTTTCTAAAATCGTTCTCTTTCATCTGGTATTTCGTAGGGATAAAGGATATCCAGATAAAATATAGAATAGATTTAGATTTTCGGCTATTAAAAAGACCTTCAAATTACTAAATCAAACTACTAGGATCTCTCTTATAAATGACTAATCCGCGGTTTGGAATAGAGTAATAGTTATATGTTCTACGTAAGACATTAAAGTACCTCCCTTTAGGAACTTTGAATTGCGATATGAATACACTAGGTTACCAAAAAAGAAATCGGCATCCATTCAAAACCCAGAAAAGTTTGATTTTATTAAAAAAAAAGGTCCCTCGCATATATATTCCCAAGTCCGGATCACAGGTTGCACCTTCTGCTTCTTCAATCACTTCCAGGAAAGAACTGTAAGGAAAGAGAAGGGAAATCTTCGTAAAGGCTGCAAGGGGTGTCGCCTTCGAATTGAGTAGTGAGTCTTCTTTCTACTCTACTTACTCCATGAAGACTATGAAGGAATTCGTTCATAGAATGCTTTTTGATTTCACTACTTTTTGAAAACGGGATAGACCCGGCGGAGGAGATTGTACCAAAGGAGACCCGTTTACCGATCGTTTGGTTGGGTGTGTCCTTAGTCGCCCCGGAGAAGCCATACCCCTTACCCAACTCATCGCTTAACTCCCAGAAGACAACCCCACGTGCATAATTGAAGATAAAATCTTTTCTAAAAGCCGGCGGTTTCTTTGTGTTAAGAATGGATACTTCTTGGTGTTTGCCGGAATTCCGACTTGGGGATACCTTTGACCGATTGCCATTAGTGTTAGGCTGCCGTAGGTTTCATTAACACTCACATACGGTGGAGTGAGCGACTGTGGTGAGACTCCAACTACCCTCTTTTTGTTTCGAAAGTAGGCTAGTGGATGGATGTCCGCCACAACTGAATCCTGGAGAATATGAGAGTACCGTCAGGGAGATTCTCAACCATTCCATTACTATCCCTGAATACTTCCGAAAATGTGAGTTGGAATTTCTGGAGCTTCAAGAGAATGTTTTTCAAATTCTTCTTGGAGAACCCACCGAACGGTTAAGTCGACTCTTACAAGACTCCATTTTTCGAGAACAGAACTTTCGCTTCGAAATTGGTGAATTTTTGGACTATAAGCTGGAGCGTCTCCATATGGACGACCCGCGATCTCTTATAGAGAAGCAAAGGGTACGGGACCTCCTTCAACACTGGATCCAAGAACTCCAAGAGAGGGGCAACGGTTCTCGTTTATATGGGGAACCCCTAACTTATTTTAGGACAGGAAATTTCGAATATTATTGTGGGGGGATCTTCTAACATTGATTGGATTGTTCTCGTTCTCTGTCAAAAGAATGAAATTCAAATCGAAATACTGTAAAAAAGGTTGCCTTTTCTCTTTCCATGACTGGAGAATCAATACTTGGAATGGGAAAGCTCTTCCCTTGTAAGAGCTTCCTTACATATCATTTACGCCGACTGAAAGGGGTCAGGTTAACGAGAAAAAAGCCTTTTAGTCCGATATATTCGTTGTTCTTTCTCCCTAGGGTCATAAACACCCGCGTATATCATAAAGGTAAAGGTAGCTCTTTCCTTCCGATATATGCTCTTTCAGTCCCTCCTATCTTTTCATAAAGCAGGTGTGTGTTCCATGTCTCTCTCTAGCTCCCAGGAAAAGGTACTATATTCTATGAAGTGGTGTTCCCAAGACCAATGGATAAAAAGAACACAGGGCAGGCAGTACAATCAACTCATTCCATCCAATAGCCAATGGGAGGGCTATCCCTAGCAATTGGTAGCTATACGGTTCTCTTTCGAGGGAAGGGACCGCATATATATATAGTAGAGTCGTTTCCCAATCATAACCCCTATCTATCGGCGTCGAAGATGTTCAAAGGAAAGATTCTCGTATCGGGCACGGCAATCAATCCAACAATCAATCTATCCAGGGTTCCCGCTCTTTCATTTCCGCTCTTTCCACTCACAGATTAGCAGCTTAGGCCTACGGCGGCAGTACGATTTATAGCTGATCGTTCATAACATCGCCGTCCTTGAGGTTGGTACTGTGATTCACTCGCTCACCGTACCAACTATATTACTGATTCGCCCTTCGGGTCGGCTTCCCCTAACAGCACGTTCAAAGGTAGGCGAAAGAAAATTGCATTCATTGAAAATCTCGTTCAAAGCTGTATAATAATACTGTTCTTCATCTTTATGATAAATGGGAATGAATATTTCATTTTGAAAGCGGGCAAGGCAATCGTTCTTCAATTTTCTGATCAATATCGTCCAAAATGATATTGAATAGAATTTCCGCTATGAAAGTAATAGGAGGAACGCCAGTATTGAGCGAGAAGTCTCTGCCCATATTATCAACAATGGGTAAGTTACAAAAAGACGAGATCAACTTGACTAAGTCATCATCATTGTGAACAATAGGGCCTACTTTTTCTATCAGTCGTGACCTGGAGAACTGGATATATGAATTATTTCAATCTAGTCGAAGAAGAGCTTATATATCACTCCACTCTGGAATGGTATCGAGGTAATGGTGAAATGATCTCTCTTTAGTATAAGTACTATAGCAAGATTTACGAAAATCAGAAGATAGGCCTAACTCTTGGATTAAGATAGCACAAAGTGCCCCAATAACGACTTCGTCAGCTAGAGAGGCTTCGACATCGAAGGCTATATTCGACCCGCGAACAAGGCGAAGTGGGGAAAAGTGGTAATTTCCAGATAGAAGTGCGTTTTGAATACCTAGAATATCTTCTTCCGAAAGATCATAGTTAGAATCATTCTGCTTAAAGACAGCGTAAACATTGTTTATTTCAAATACCAAAGAGAACATTTTCTAACATCAACTCGATCTTCCATAGTACTGTTCTGACTTAATTCATCACCCGTCCTACCATCAGTATATGATCTATACGTTACATGGAAAAGCATATTATAACCTTGTAAAAATGCCATACTTACTTTCATAATTGTATATAAACCCCATACTGCGAAACGGACTCTGTAAGTGCAATAGATCGAATAATAGTTGCAACCATAAATGAGACTTTAAATTATAGCTTGTTTTATTATGGGTCAAAGGTATTTAGCGGAAAGAGATCCCTAGCTGTTTGATTGAGTGGCTCCCCGCATTCGCATGGGCTAATCACTTCAGGGTGGCTGCTACAAACATGGTTAACATAAGTATCTTTGATAACCTAGAACATACTGCTTAAAAAGGGCGAAACTTACATGAACGGCCACGGATAGAATGACGAGAAGGGACAGCTGTTCATACTGCCACGGGGGATACAAATGGGTTCCGCTCTTCACCTTTGCTATGTTAGTGCGCGGTACAAAGGCCTACATTTGAGAGGCATTGCCTATAGCACTGATAGCGCAGGCACAAGACCTTTTGAATGCACACAAAGAATATCACCATGAAAATGAGACTTTGGAAACTGACTCGTAAGAACAAAATAGTCTCCTTACTTAGTCTCACTCATATGTACTCCACTTTCTTAGTGTTTAGATCAAGGCACCCATATTATGTATATAATTTTTTCTCAAGATGCCTATTCGGATGCCCATAGAGAGGGGAGATTCGAAGTAGGTCAGAGCCGTCTTTGAAAGCTGTCCAATCGGTCTAACCAATCCTCCTGTGGAAGAGTAATAATAAGGTAAACAGGAGAAAGGGGCTGCCATTAGTTAGCGGAAAGGGATGAGAGAGGCCTTTTCCGGGTAAGAGATGAATGAATGAGGCCTTACGGAGGGCTCTTTCCCACTTAATAGATTCATTCCTTCGTTACGGCGGTTGAGGGTACCTGCCGTTCAGAGATGCTATCAGAGTAGGAAAGTTAGCCAAGTTATCCTGCCTAGTTTAGATAAAGCACCCCGCATCACAGACTTGAGATTCATTTGATGTTCATCAATGTGCTGTATCATCATAAGTTTCAATAAACTAGGCCCTCCTCTCTTGTTGGCAGTTCAGTTAGCTCTAACGGGACTGAAGTCACTTCAGGGGTTAGCTTTGCAAATGTTGAAAGAATAACGGCTTCATCCGCATCTGTTGGTAGTTAAGCCTTTGTTTTGTGGCTAGCTCTGGTTCATTTGACCGAAGACAAGAAAAGACTGGTTGTACCCAGCTCGAAAGGAAGCTCGGAACCAAGGGAAGAAGTGCTCTCTATTTACTATGTGTTAATTGTTAATTAAGTGGGCAAAAGAAAGATTATTGATCAACAGCTCTTTTTTTTTTCGTCAGCGGATTTCGCTCATCAAGTTCTTGTTTGATCTGCCACTCTTAGAACACCACAATATTCGTTCTTTTGGGGTTAATGCTCTCAATGGTGAATCGATCATTCGATATCCTTTGACTTATGAGAGGACGGAATGGAAGAAAAGTAATGAAACCCGCGATGGCTACTGAATAACCTCCTTTGACTTTCTCAATAATAAAGCCTTTGACTTTTGTATTCGTTTGCCAAATCTTGTTCAGTTCCATCCAAGCTCGGTTTTGTCTGAATCTTCGTGGAAGAAGAAAAAGCGGTTCACCAGCCACTACATCTGTGGATCCCACCAAATCATTAAACCTGGCGGCAGCTCGCTCTTTGATCAGTGATTCGCCGGCCACTAGATCGATGAAGAATCTCTCCCAAATTTGCTCTTTGATCAGTGATTCACCGGCCACTAGATCCAGGGATCCCACCTTATTCTCAAACCTGGTGGCTCGGTTGATTGGCACTCCTGTAGGCTCATCTTGCATACAAATTCTGGGGGTCCCAGGTCCTGCATCCACCAAGAACATTTCTTCCCTGAAGCGTAAAACTTCAGATTGTAAGGCGTTTCCACTACATAAGAAAAAACTCGAATTAGATCTTGGAAATGATCGACTCAAATAGATGCTCATCATAAGCTTTTTTTTTCCTCCTCTTCCTATTGATCAGAAGCATCCAGCAGCGTCACGCCAGTCGAAAGAGTTGAGCTACTAAGCTAAGCAGCTGTTGGGGAACTCGGTAGAAGCTATTTGCCGCTTCCGCCTCTGACGGCTTCACAATAGCTCCCCCCTATCTCGAATGAAAAATTGAGTCTTCTCCCCTCCACGAGAAGAAATCCGAAAGGAATTTTCAATTCCGAAGGCTTTTTTGTTTGAGCAGGGGGCTCCGAGTCTTGTGTTGACAAAGATCAGGATCCTCGATCTCTTCCTGAATATTGATCAACGTTCTCTCGATATTCAGGAATTGCCCACGCTACCCCTCATCCATTAGTGCATCCATGAAGTCAGAAATGAAGTATTCAGAACCTCGTAAATAAAAGCCTTACTAGAATAGAACTAGACGTCATAGGGGGCAAAGAGGAGCTGTGAAATCAATTCTCTTTTTTTCCTTTTAGCTCCAGAAGCATCCCTGCCTTAAGAAACCTACGCAGTGCTTCGTCGTAGGCTCCAAGTGTGGCTGCTCTTTGAAGTTCCTCGTAGACAAACCTGACTACATCAGGGTCCTCCTCGTAGGACAAGTAATGGGCCAATAAATAGGGCCTCCTCAGAAGGAGTGGCCGCATAAGCGGTTGTTATCCCCCATTGTTGGGATAACCAAAGGACTAGGAAATATGGTCCGAAGAATCTCGATAGTAGTTCCATGAACAATCCTTTGCGGTATTGGATTTTTTTGATAGTGGAAATGCCATAAAGCGCGAACCAAGATCCGTGATACGAAAACAAAAATCAGAATGAGGAAGAAAAAGATATCGTGATGTAAGTCTATTATCTCATTCAGCTTGAAAATTCGTGTAAAAGTTGGTAATTCGACTTTCTAAAAGAGTCGTGAGTTTCGCAGCTCTGGGAGAGTCTTCCATGATTCTAAAATGGGGTCGAGCTCAATCAAAGTGGAAGGAGAATGCTGCTTTAAAAAGAAACTAATAAAGAGAAAACAAATTCCATGAATTAGGAGACCTAATCCCCAAACCCATCTCTCATTAGCGAAAGCTACCTACCTCGTTTTGCGGAAGCTCTGCCAGTATAGCACGGTGCTCTTTGATTTTGTCTTTCTCTCGATTCGCTGAACACTTCCAATACCTCACCACACCGATTTCACAGCTCGACTTTTTTCGCTGCTTTCGAGCCCCTTTCTTATTATTAGTAAGATAGGGCGCTTGAGCGCTCCTGCGCGATACGGCTGAAAAGCCTGATCTTGCTTGCTCCTCTTTTTAAAGAAATAGCTTGAGTGAAAATCTGACCTTTAGCAACGGCAGGAGTCTTTCTTAGTGCAATACCTTCAACTGCCCTTAAAGCGTGCGAGCGCCTAGCTACTAAAGTTGCGAGATTGAAAGGTCCGAAGGACTAAGCTTCACCCAGTACGCAACTCGGTTTTCCGCCCGAACGACCCTAACGTACGGAAAAGAAAGAAGAAAGGCAAACAAGCTGTGTCACCCCTGACTATAAAGCTTCTTGCGAGGAAGCCCTCCGTTACACTAGCCTTAAGCTAATGGCGGACATAAGGAAGCATTAGTCCAGGCCTAGAAAGAAGAGAAGGATGAGTAAGAAAATCAGAATTTGTCTCGAGCACGACATGTGTTCTCCTGTCGTCAATCTTATTAGTCGGTGTCTCCACTAGCTGTAGGGCGAAGCAAGGCATTCAGCTAAGAGCTGCCAGCAGCAACTAGAGCATCCCGTCTGAAGGCCGAAGGCAGGAAAGCAAGCCCTAAAGTAAGGAAAGGTAGTCCGAAAGGGCGGGATAAGACAAGGCGGCTAGGCTGAAGGCAAGGAAGTCCTCGTCGACAGCCAGCTTAATAAAGATTATTCTTTGAATAAAGATTTCCTTCCAAGGCCAGTTCTTCAAGTTCTTGAGTTCCATTGCATTAATGAATCCGGCTGGAAAGACCTACACCTACTACCCTTTATCAAACCTTCCCCTTATTATAATAATAAGGTCAGCTTGGGTTCCAAACCTTTTGATATGCGGTCTCGCTATTCTTTGTTTGCATTCAAAGGTCTTGTGCCTGCGCTATCGAGTCACGTTCCTAACTTCCAAAGAATGAATCTATGAATATGGTAGAGGAGCGAAAGTGGCCGGCGGCGGTGTAGAGCTAGTTGGAGCGAAGCTCACACACACCGGCTGATGGAGGGCGGGATCACATTCACTTGCTTGCCGCCCGGCTCCATAGTAACAAAGTGGAAAGTAGGCCCGCCCCCATAACCACACGGGAGGGTAACGAGATTCAACTGGATGGTCACGCTTCTTCGAGAACGGTTTTTCCCTCAATTTGAAAGCTGGTTCCGTGAGTCCAAAGACGCCTAAGGCAAGCCCAAAAGAAGATTTTCCTCTTCCTCACATCGATGTTCTGGTGGACAACACCGCTGGACATGGGATGCTGTCCTTTATGGATGCTTTCTCTTGATATAACCAGATCAAGATGGCCCGAGGAAGACAGAGAGAAAACGGCGTTTATCACCATATCAGATAGAAGGGTACGTTCTGTTACAAGGTGATGCCGTTTGGTCTAAAGAATGCCGGGGCGACCTACCTGCGAGCCATGACTGCGCTCTTTCATGATATGATGAACAAGGAAATGGGGGTCTATGTCGATGACATGATCGACAAGTCTTGGGCGGAAGAAGACCCCGCCTTTTGAAGAAAAGATAGACACAGGGAAGGAGGATTGCCAAAGGGCGTTTGACAAAGTGAAGAAATATCTATTCAATCCTCCCATCCTGGTACCGCCAACGCCTGGTCGACCTCTCCTGATGCATCTGTAAGTAATGAAAGCATCCATGAGTTGTGTCTGTCCTTGGTCAGCACGATGAAACTGGTAGGAAAGAAAGAGCAATATACGAGATCGGCAAGAAGTTCACTGATTATGAGACAAGGTATACGGTTCTAGAAAAAAGCGGTTGTGCTCAACCATGAGCCTCGCAACGCCTACGCCACTACATGTTGAACTATACGACCATGCTGATTGCAAGGATGGACCCGCTGAAGTATCTCTTTGAAAAGCCAGCCTTCATGGGCCAGCAAGGTGGCAGATGTGACTCTCAGAGTTCTGTAAAAGCAACGGGAAGCCCTAAATGAGTAAGGAAAGGGGCAGGCAATAGCAGACCACCTACGGATCATCCCGTGCCTGACTATGAGCTTGATTTGATTAGTAAGGGGACGCATTTCCCGGACGAAGCTATTCTATTAGCGGTAGGCGAAGAAGAAGACGAAACTCCTCATGATTGGCAAATGTTCTTCGACGGTTCTAAAAAAGAAGATAAGTAAGAAGGGACTTGAAGCTTACAGTCCTTACTCAACTACAAGTACATAGAGAGCTGCTGCCACCTATTCGACGATGCATTGACGCTTCTGATGTTATCTTGCAGTTGGCATTAGGATCTCGAGAGCAAAAGGAATGAATCTAGTGTACTTAGTAAAGGCAATCACAAACAAGAAAGCGGTTAGTCCTTATGCAACTAAGAACACAGGAAGGAAATCTACATCTACAAAGAAAGAAAGAGATGGCAGCATCTAAGGGCTTCTTATTGGGTCTAGCTTCTTAGCCATAGGGAGAGACCGGACAATCTGATGATATACACTTGTGATGTCAGAGAAGAGTCCAGAAGAGGAGAGGCAGCTGATTCTTCGAACATTTTCTGTTGGATTCTAATGGGATGAAGGATGAAAATAGGAATTCGAAAGAGCGTAGAGAGATGGTCGAGCAAGAAGCGGGCAGGCATAGGTAGCCGACAGCAGCAATCGACCATCTTGAGCAGCAAGAGAAAGCAGGACCAACTACGATCAAGGAAGAGAAAGCGGGAGTAGCAAGCAGACGCAGGAGGGACAAACCTCATTTTGATTTCATCATTGGTAGAGATGGAGCACAGACAAATGAAGGAAGGAACCATGGAAAGAAGGGGCACCACAATCAAGAAATTCATTCTTGTTACGCTAACTCATGCGGATAGAAGACCTACCGCAAAGAAGGAGTTGGTGAGAGACCGGCTTAGGCAACTATTCGACAGCCGGGCCGTTCTAGTGGCAAAGGAACCACATAGTGAAGGTGGGTATCACCTGAATGCGGGGGTATTCAACAGGAATGCCTCCAAGCATACTGCCACTAAGAAGATAAGAGAGTGCTTTACCGAGTGGGAGGGCGGAGCACTCGATGTGAAATTTCACAAGGCCTGGGCTCCCATATGGTTGTATCTCATCAAAGAAGATAAGGAGCTGCTTGTCTGGGGGGAATACACATTAGAAGAAATAATTCAAATTGTAGACAAACGGAAAAAGCGCAAGAAGTCTCAGAAGAGTCAGCCAGAGCAAGTCATAGACAAGCTTCTCAAATGTCACGATTGGTACCAAATCTATAATGATCCGGTCTTAAGGAAGCTTGCCGTGCAGCCCTATGAGAGCATTCGGAATCTATACGAGGATCCGCAGGTAGTTCGAGATATGCAAACCACTTTGGGAGAGATATTTCTATATTCTTTTTAGAGACATGGACAACCGGAGGAGTATGAGTTCGAAGAGCTAGAAGAGATCGATATTCACTCACTTATTTATCAAAATCTTCCGCCCCAGCCCAACCAAACTATTAAATAAAATGAAAGCACTGTGATTATGACATTTTGTTTTGGTCTTGACGTGCTTTGAAAAACATAGAGATATGATTTGCACTAGAACACTTACGATAGACCCACCGGGAACACATTCACTACTGGGCATTGACATCTTAATGCGTTGCAATCTGGACATTGATCGATCTTTATGCTTCCCAGCAGCTATACAATCCGAATCGGCTACCACTATAAAGACCGCTCGAGTTCTTGAGACCGGGGAGGGGCACCCCGAGTACTGGGCCAATTTCTGTGCCGGTTGGAGACCAGGTTCGAGATGCATATCGTCGAAAGAGAGCCATCACCTCGCCTCCTCTTTTCAATAGTAAATTCGAGAGCCAAATCCAAAAGCTTAAGAAGCTGTTGATCTTGATCCAATTCACGATGCATGGGGCGAAATGCTGGTTGAAGCCCCCGAATGGGAACCTATCGAACGGGAATTAGTAGTAGTGCTGCTTGCTAACAATCTCTTTTGGAGGACAGCGGACGTCAGAAATTAATGTGAATTATGAATCTTCTTCGGGGAAAACGATTTCAAAAGATGCTTTCGAAGTGAAAGTGAATTATATCAGATGAACGCTACTCTTCAAAAGAAATGGCGTGATTTGCCTACCTATATTCATAGCATGACGAACATGAGGATTAAAGATTCTCGAAGGATGATATTGAAATCTTACTAGAAAAAGAAAGACGGAAAAAAAAATGCAATTTTGCAGTGAAAGTTGCGGATCTCTTCGCCCCCCTCTCCCGACTCAGTCACATGCAACCAGGCTTGAAACCCGGCCCACTCTCCCTTCTGTGCCCCCTGACCAAAAAAAAGTATGGTCTTTCTGAGAAGAAGAGCATATCTACCTTGAAGACCTTCTGGAAAGTCGCCTATGGAAAGAGCATACCCAACCAATATGAGCCTGTCCGAGACTTGCCATTCCCATGGAAGAGAGTTTCCCTGCGTATTGATTCATTACCGACTGAACGGGAAATGCTTGCTTCTATTCTTTCTCTCCGAGCGATGAACCGTGGTTGTCTAGCTGTACGGAATCCCTGGGGAGTGAAGGGATAGGTGGAACAGGAGGGGATGGAAGAACTACTGAAAGTCATCCATAAGATTGAATACCTTTCTGGCTATACGGAAGGGCGGAATGGATCATCAATCAGAGGGTGGAAATTTCCTCCAATCGGAATACTTTCTTTTCCATAGGGATTGCATACCCGGATTAATCACTTCACGGGAGAGAACACGAGGGATGAGCGATGATCGACCTACCTCAGTTTTGCATCGGTTTACCCGCTTGCTGAAACCTCCCTCCATAGCCGATTGAATGGTTGGATAGCCACTCAACAGTTTACTATACTTCCTCTATCCCACTCCCCTCCCTATCTCTCTCGACCCATTCACCGGAGTATGTTGGGCTGGAATGCCTCCATTCCTATCCCATCCTTTATTTATGATCTCTGGGCCTTCCCGCTATGAGTCCCAGTGCAAAAGCATATGAATGCAGAAGACTCTTTGACTTCTTTCCCCCCTCAAATTGATAGGGGTAGGAATTCCTAGAAGAGTCTCGAAGGTCATTTTGTCATCAGTGGAGAAGCATGCGTGATACAGATACTCCTCTATGCGAATGTTCTGGCTTTCAAAAGACGAGTAAGGGACGGGGAGGGGGAAGGGAGTTTCGGGAACAAAGCCCCCGGATTTCAAAGTGAAGCCCTACCCTCTCGTATCTTTTCCCTATCTAAGCTATATCAACAAAGCCAACTAGAAAATCCGCTTGTCAATGAATTCTTGGTGTAATACTCACTCTACAATGATTTGTGTCAGAATTTTTCACTGATTAGGTGTGAGCTTACAGGGCTAGGGCTCATCCGTGTAAGAATTAGGAATTCCTCTTCCAACTCGTCCCGGAATGGGCGTTATGGCAAAGAACAAGAAGAAAACAAAAGGAGAAATTTGTCCAATAGTAACAAATGGTGCCTCCACAGGTTGACATCCGATCCAACCTAGTAGTAAGCAATCCGCCAAAAGCAACCAAAATAGTCCTTGGTGAATAGGGCGAAAACTTGAACTACGCACATACATACTTTTAAAAAAAGGTAAAGCCAACAGACATATAAAAACTGGTGCTATTGCG